TAAAGACTCTGATGGATTGTTATCGTGTATTGCTTAACTGAACAGTACCAAACCTTTCAATAAAATGAAAGGGTTGGTACTGTTCAAATGTTTGCTGTTATTCTTCATCCTTCTTCCCATTCCATAAATAATGGATATGTGCAGTTCTCCTGCATCCAGCAGGAATTGAACCCGCGAGTTCACCAATTATGAGTTGGGCGCTTTAACCATTCAGCCATGGATGCTGAATAAAGATCATCAACATATTCATTCTATAATATTAGTATAGACTCAGATCTGAAATTGAGTAGTTCGGGATCCAATCACATTCTTTCTCTCATACTTGATTCATGTCAAGTATTACCAATAGACATTTGACATAGGTCCACGACCGAAAAACTTGTTCGATAGTTGGTTGGGAATTAGTCATCGATCTTGCTTTGATCCCCTGTAAGAGGTCGCCGACCCACATACAAACGTTAGCCTCGTCATTTATTCCAAGAAGAAATGACTGTAGATAGAGACAATTGGTTTGTTTTTCCGGGGCGGACGTAGCCAAGTGGACCAAGGCAGTGGATTGTGAATCCACCACGCGCGGGTTCAATTCCCGTCGTTCGCCCATAAAATAAGAGAAAAAAACGGACTGGATTCAGTTTCATTTTCCTATTTCAGTGAAAGAAATTCTATCCATGTGTTATAATGGTATTGGTTGGTTGACACGAGTTTTCCAATTATATTAAATCAAGATTAAATAATCTATTTATTCTATTCATTGGGATGAAAAAAAGGGGTAAAAAGAAATGAAAAAAAGAAGATCCTGGATAGTGAAATTGGAAGAGATCAAAAGTTATCAATTTCTATACAATCCATGGACCGAATCCAATTTAGTGAGATTTTTAATTCAAATCCTTTCGCACCGGGAGCGCCTTCTAAAGCTCTTTGACCTTAGAATTCTCAGTACGTTGCTTTTACGCGATCTACGTAAAAGCAATCCATATTTTTTGGTCAAAGGTATAGTAGTACTTACATTATCGGTCCTCACATATCACTTCAATTATAAAAGTAGTATGATTGATAGAAAAAATTTCTATTTGATGAAACTATTTCCTATACATATAAACGTTATGGAACTTGGAAATGAAACATCGGAAGAATATTTAAAACCTTTCACTCAAAATTGGTTGATACTTCCGCATCTTTTCCTGTCTTTCCAATTGAAAAGATCTTACAATCAATCCATAGAACATTCTGATCCCATTAAATTCAATTCAGGATATGACAGGAACATGAACAAGAAGGATGAGATGATCTCGGAGAATCAAGGACCGAACGAAACTCATTCGGAAAAGGATGAGAAAGATATCAACTCGAAGATCGATTCGACTCTCATTTCAACCGAAAATAAGTATTGGGAACCTGAAAAAGATCTTTGTGAAGATCCATTCACAAGAAATAAAACGGAGATTGAGCAACGAAGAGAAAGATCGATTATTTGTTCTCTTTCAATAAAAGAGAGAGAAAAAAGAAAAATAGAATCAGATTTGTCCTCAAAGCGTTTATCAGAATATTCTCCAATCTCTTGGGCGAAAGAATTATTTACAGAAGATCAAAGATATACGGAAGAGATTTCTTTTCCTTTGGAAAGGAAAAGATTCATTGATAATTTTACAAAATCAATTCGTTATTCTTTTTTTTACATATTGCTAATAGATGAATCGTATATGGGTAGTCCTAGTGCTACTGAGAAGCCCATTGAAGATTTCAACTTATCCAAAAGGTTATTGAAAAGGCAACAAGAGGTTTTTTCCCGAGATTTAAGGGATTCAAAATCCTATTCATTAATGAATAGGATAGTTGATCTATGGAAGATCAAAACATATTTTGAAATTGAAAATCCTTCCTCGAATTGTGCTATTTCATCAGATCTCGGATCTATTATTCTTAAAAAGCCAAGTTATATGCACCGATCCGGATCTATAAAGCGGAATTTGACTCTGCCTTTGAATCTATCTTCTGCATTCTGTGATCAAAGCAAGGGACAATACATATTGCACAAAAATTTTCGATCGAAAACTAAAAAAATTGTTCTGGAAATGATAGATCAATTCACTCTATCAATAACTAAGCCTAGTCAGGTTCATGATCAAATTGATTTTTATATTGATTCTCACATGAATCAATTATATGAACTCAACAAAAATGGATCGTTGAGATCGGATCGGATCTTCAACCACAGAGATAAATTGAAGAATCAATCTTTATGGGTCCTACTCAAGATTACTGATAAAGAGGATGAATATTTAGATCAAATAATCGACAAAGAATTGAGCCAAATCGATTCAAAAAATCGCTTGGAGATAGGAACTCCTCTTAACGATTATAGAACTGAAGCTTTTCATTGGTATGAATCCATTCGGTATAAGATTTCCGGGTATTCGGAAAATATATTGAATATATTCAATTTTATGAAAAGGTCCAGTCGCAAGTTAAAGGATCAAATTCGAACAAATTGGATAGAAAATGAAAGTTTTCATAATGTAACGAAAGATACAATTGACCGGCATTCGTCAAGTTGGAGAAAAAGTCAGAGAGAATGGTTCAACCGTTCTATTATTCGAACGGATAAACATATCAATCGGAATTTGAATGTGTACAATCAGACCGAATACTTTATAAAATATTTGAAACATGTTTTTTCTAAACAAAACTATTTTAAAATAGTGTTCGATCCAATTGGATCATGTACTAATACTAATCAAGATTCAATTGGTTGGTCTCTAAGTTCCAACAAAAAAGATTATTTCAAGTTTTCTTCCCTTTTTGAAAGTACTGTGAAGATCTTAAATTCGAACTTCGATATCATTTCGAAGTTCAACTCTAAGTTCGATATTTTCATTTCAATTTTGGATTTTCGCTTTTATGAGCTCAAAAGTCTTAATGATCAACTATTAAATAAGTTGTTGGATCCAATTGGTGCTCTAATCGTTCATTTAAAAAAATTCAAACCCTTTCTTTTGGATGACCATAATCTTTCAAAAAGATCAAAATTATTGATTGATGAAGGAACAATTAAACCATTTTTTTCGAATAAGATACCGATTTATCCATTGATTATTGACTTATTCGATAATGAAAAGAATCACATGGAATCGTTCAATAACACTTCTTTTTCGACGATATCCAACGATCGAGACAATTGGTTGAATCCCATCAAACTATCTGATCAGAGCTCATTGAGAGCTTATTTTCACGGAGCAAATACGCTCCAATTTTTTGATTATTTGCATCATCCTCGGTCAAATTATAGGAAGATTCTTCCTTCTTATATGAATCCTTTCCATATCAGAAGGAAGAATCTTACATATGGACAATTATTTCATCTTTTTTCCATCCACAACAATCTATCTTCCTTGCCCATTGGTGAAATAGGACCCGTTCACTCAGAGAAAGAGACTATTTCATTCATCAAGTCACAAATATCTAACATATTCTTACCTAAATATTTACAACGAAAACGAAGTGGTGACCAAACGTTTGTATTAATCTATGACTTGTACAGATCCTTCAATTTACTAACTCGATTTAATCCATTCGTTCGTGACAATGGATGTCTTTCCTCGATCGAAGAGATTTCTATAACGCCTTTAACAAAAGAACAAATAGTCAATTTGGAAAAAACTTTTTGCCAGCCTTTTTTCCATAGATCCGATTCAGAAGAGAACAACCTCGATCAGTACCTTAAAAAGGATTTCAGTTCAAACATGGATCTTATTCAAACTCGATCTTATAAAGATGATTTACTATCCGAAATCTTTCCCAATAAGAATCAGGAAATGTTTCAAGATTGGTTTGTAACCGAAAGTTTTCAAAACATAATTGGAAACAAAGGCATAGATGGGAGGAGTACCCTTTCTAATTCATCTAAAGAGGAACGGAATATTCTATTATCACCACGTTTTAATGAACCTGTTAAGAAACAGGAGATGTATAGGATCTCTCGAATAGATAGTCTTTTTTCAAAATGGGATTTGCTCCAAACATATATGCCATGGTTTTTTACCTCTGCAGGGTGTAAATATCTTGAAAATATGCTTTTAGATAATCTTCCAGAGATATTACTACATGGGAGTAATCAATTTGTATTTATTTTGCGAGATATTAAACATAATATTATACATAAATTGAATATCTTGTGGGAACTTTATCATCCATTATGGGAACCTATACAATGGAAATTGAGAACGAATCTTTTTCAATTTAGTTTTAGATTCAGAAAATTCATTCTGAATAAGTTTTTCTTTCTAAGTCCTTTGAATGAGTTTTTAGAATCTAGTACTGTTGATCAAAAGAAGTCATCAGTTTCATTCATATGGAAACATCTGAGATTACTAAATGCTCGGAGGTATGAAGAATATGGGATTCTTATCCCTTTTTTCGTCCTTGGGTATTCTGTTCTTCAATATTTGAAAGTGACTTCCTTAACCTTTCTCAATTTAAAAGTAGACTTTGAACTCATCAAGTATTTAAAGGATCCGTCATACGTTATAGAGTTGCAAAAACTTATGAATCCTTTCGTGCCTAATCTCTGGTTATCTTATATAGGGGACACATCCAGCTCTTCTTCTATGAAGAGGAAGATGAAGAATAGAAAGCTTAATTCGCCTATAACTATAATAAGAGAGTGGAACAAATGGTGTTCTAGTATGGATATCTACGAAAAAGAGATAGAATTACTAGTTCAGCTTCTAATGATGGAAAAAAACATTTCTCAATTTGAATCAAATTTGACTTACAGTCATAATTTCCTCAAGAATGAAATTGATTATCAAATAACTGGACAGCCGGGACTTATTCACTTACGATATTTGGCCTACACTTATCAAAAAGATCTAATGAATTACGAGTTCGATCCATTTTGTTTAGCAGAAAGATGGGTATTCTTTGCTTTTTGTCAGAAGATAACCTCTTCACAAATATTGTGTCAAACCAACCCCCCATTTCATGGACCCCCTTTATCACTCCACTCAGGATCATTACTTTCCAAAGGGATTTTACTCATAGGTCCTATGGGAACTGGTCGATCCTATTTGGTCAAAAGTATAGCAGCAGACTCTTATGTTCCTTTAATCAAAATATCTCTGAACAAGTTCTTGTATGGTAAGTATTTAAATTACCCTGATAGTAGAATTATTCAAACTGAATTTTTTAATTTGGCAATAGACAAAATGCGACAATTCCATCTTACCTTGGAATTGGCAAAAAGAATGTCTCCTTGCATAATATGGATTCCAAACATTCATGAACTGAATGTCAATGACTTAACTCACGCTTTCCTTGATTTCGACTTAAGTGACTCTTTCCTTGGTTTATTAGTGGGCCATCTCTCTAGAGATTATGATAGAGATTCTATTAGAAATATTCTTGTTATTGCTCCGACTCATATCCCCCAAAAAGTGGATCCAGCCCTAATAGCTCCAAATCGATTAGATAGATCGATCAATATTCGAATGCTTGTTATCCCACAACGACAAAGGGAATTTCCTATTCTTTTATGTAGTAAAGGGTTCTACTCGGAAAAAGAGTTGTCCTGTTCCGATGAATTTGGATCTAGAACCATAAGTTCTGATGCACGAGATCTAGCAGCACTGGCCAATGAAGCCTTAATAATAAGTATTACCCGAAAGAAATCCGTTATAGACACTAATACGATTCGATCAGCTCTTTTTAGGCAAACTTGTAATTGGAAATCTATGGAGAATCAGGTTGGATCCGGTCAAACTTATGAAAGACTTATCTACAAAGTAGGAAAGGCTTTTATACAAAATACACTTAGAAGGAATTCTCCCCTGAATCATCTATCTACCAAAAAGGAATTATGGAAGAAAAGGTTTTGTTATTTGTCCGAATGGTATTTAGAACCTTCGATTGCCGAAACAACTATGAAGGAATTGACCATACTTCCCCATATTTTGGGTTGCTTGGCCGGATCAGCGGCTCGAGATTCTTGGTCTATATCGGAACGAAATATCGAGAATTGCATTACTCTCGATAGATCCGCTGAGCATGATCTCGATCTAGCTTCTAGTCTTTTAGAAAGTCTTCTGGTGGAATTTCCATGGTTAGGAAGATTTCGGGGTACGTTCGATAAGGATCAGAGCACATTCGCTCCTCAGCCCAAAACGAGAAATCATCTAGATATGATACGATTTCTTCAAGAATATGAATTAAAGTTTCTACAAGAAACTCTTGACGCAAAACAAAAAGAAACTTTCGACTCAAACCAAAAAGAAACTCTCGACCCAAAACAAATGGATAGGGATATGGATGAAGAATTCATAAATAACATAGTTTGGGCTCCTAGGATCTGGCGTCTTAGTTTTCTTCGCAGTAACCGATTCGATCGTACAAAAAGAGGTACAAAAAGACGTATAAAAAGACCCAATTCATTTAGATCTTCGTATCAGTTCAGATCGTTTAAAAAAAGGCAGATGATAAGATCTAAAATTTCTATAAAATATCCGAATCCGATGCAATATAAATCCTCTAAGAAACCCATGTTCTTTCTAGGAAGACGATTTCTTTGGGATCCCTTCCTATTTCAAGAAGAGTGCCTTGTGTTTTCACGCCGAGAATTTTTCACAAATGAAGAACTGCTGAAAAGGCTTTATATTACTTATGGTTCAATGAGAAGAACATCAAAATATGGTTTTTTCCCTAAAAAAAGTTACTACCATTTTTTTCGTAGATATAATTCAAAATTCATTAACAATTCGATTTTGTTCATGAATTCGTGGAAACAATTAGGAAAGGAACATTTTGAGGATTTCAAACGCATTCAAGCACTGAGTATCCGATCGGAACGTATGGAGCTACATTATCCTATATTTGCATATCAACGTTGGTTAATCGGAAATAAGAGAGAAAAGTTTTACCGCTTCGAATCGTTAATTCATCGCCAAAAATGGCTCGGAACCAATAGTTTATTATCTAATGAATCTTTTCTTTATAATACTCTATCTGAGAGTTATCAATATTTATTCAATCTGTTCCTATCTAACAGAATGTTATTGGATCAAATGACAAGGACATTGTCGGAGAATCAATGTCTTTTTCCGAATGAAATTGAACACTCAATTCATACAACAGGATTAAGATTTGACATCAGCCGGGATAATCTGTAATAATCGATGAAAGAGCAATGGAATATGGAATGAAGTAAAACAAAATTGACCGGGCAGTAGGGTCGTGGAAACCAATGAGAGGTTCTACATATGCTCCTATTTAAGATCCTATAATGAATCCTTTCCTGGTATTGTCCAAGAATAGTAAGTATGTTGGAGAAAAAAAAAAGACTTGATAGATCTTTAATTTGAAGATAGGTTCTTCACTCCGAGATCTCGACCATGTAAGAGTAAGCATAGTAAAGACAAGCCAATTCTCTTTAACCTAATGAGATATTCTCTACTAGACTATGCTTACTCCTTATTTCCTAGATTTCGGTTCTAGTCTAGCATTCTCTCTTCCCACACTATTCGGAGGAGAGGAAAGGATAGAGTCAATCCGACATGCATATAGTTGTTGAGGTTCGGTCACAACTCCCGGATCTTGCAAGATCTTGAGAGGGGTATATGGTTAATCTATTTATCTTGCAAGATCTTCTCAATCTGTGTCCTTAATGAAATATACCTCATAATACGAGGGTGGACCTTTTCGGAATGGACTATCTCATTAGATAGAGAAGATCTCCAAGATCCTGCCTGTGATCCACTGTCCTATTCCACTTGAACTTGTAGGTAATCGTCGGAATACCTCGTATCAACAGATACGAAGGGAATCTATCTCAATTTATTGAGATACTCTCGTACGAGATTTACCATTGAATTGCTCATTCAATAAGCATGAGCAATATTATGCCTTGAAGAGGACTCGAACCTCCACGCTCTTAAGCACGAGATTTTGAGTCTCGCGTGTCTACCATTTCACCATCAAGGCATCCCGAAAGTGAGTCAATCCTAGTCCATTAATATATATATATATATATTATATATATATTATATATATTCAAAATATCCTGATATGTAAAATGAATATAGAATCTATGTTAGAGATAGCGTCTTCGAGTATTGATATCGATCGGTCATATAGGTTAATTATATATAATCCAATTTTTTATATTTTAATTTTCATTATCTGGAGAAATATACGTAAAAAAGATGACTAAACATCTTTTCTTTTTAGATTCAATAGAAACCTAAAGAATTGAATATGGTACCAAATAACAATCTGTAAAGAACAGGTTCGATTCTATGATATCTATTCCTGACTAGAACGGAGCGGTCAGATATCCATATTTCAATAGATATATCTCTATGTGCATATATATCTATTGCCATGCGTTCGTTCGATGAAGATAGGAACGAACGAACATCGAAAATTCGATTCGAGCGGCTAGAGCAGCTATTTTCGGAACGAAAGAAAAGAAACGAATGGTAGAGTTGTCGAAAAGAGAATCCCTCACTCCTTTTTCTCATTCAGAACCGTGCATGGGACTCGAACCTCGCACGGTTTCTAGGTGATAAAGAAGGAATAAAATAAGAATCTGATTCCTTTTTTATTCCCTTCCTCGCGCATGTATAAGACCAAATCTATTGAATCAATAGATTTGGTCTTACCAATCTCTCTTGCAAAATATCTTTGTTCATTCAAAGATATTAGTTGTTTTTGACCTTGCTTTACCTTAACCTTAATTGTTATTTCGACAAAAAATATTTGAAAAAAAAAAAACACACTTTTTTTTTAAGTGATGTCTTGGTCCGAGTGGGGGTAGGGGTAACAGTCCTTTTCTTTCTCTTTTCCACATGTCCATAGAGTTTTTAGAGATAGAAACATTGATAAAAAAGAAATAGAGATATCTATTACCTCTATAATAAAATAGAGGTAATAATTTGTAAAACGAATCGCACTCCTTCATATACGTCAGGGGTCCATTGATGAAAAGGGACTGGAGAAAGTTCGGATCCAATTCCTACAGTTATGGATATAAGCGCAATCAAAATTCCTGGAGAGTTATACATTTGTGTATCTATGAGACCATTTACTATTTCTTGAAGCTCAATCTTTCCCCTGGATAGACCATATAGCCAAGAAAGACCATAGACCAGAATGGAAGAAAAGCAAATGAAACTCTTTCAAATGATCTCAGGGTATAATTGAAAATGAAGTTTTCACTTTGTACATGTCAGATCATAAATTAGTAATTTCATTCAATCTCCGAAAGAGTAGAAATAGTTTCTAACTTGCAATTTTCGGAATAGGAGATTGACATAATCCTCATGAATAGGATCGAATATTCCTCCATACTCTATCTCCTTCTTTCTTAAGGAAGCTTTCCCAAGAGGGCTTAGTTTCTCTATCTATGATTTATGTTCTTTTCTTCTTCTTTTTTCTCTTTTGTTCCGATAAACATATTGATAAATCCCGATCCGAACGGGAATTAATTTCTAATTTATCAGGATATGTAAATCCACTATATAGATAGGTAAATATCGATCCTGTTTATGAATTAACGGAAATGTGCAAAAGCTCTATTGGCTTCTGCCATTCTATGAGTCTCTTCCTTTTTGCGTATAGCATTGCCATTCCCTCTGGCAGCATCCATTAATTCGTGACTCAATTTGAAATTCATATTTCGACCCGGACGTTTTCGAGATGCCCCTAATAACCAACGAATGGCAAGTACTTTTCCTTGTGTAGATCTTATCTCAATGGGAACTCGATAAGTCGATCCACCCACACGTCTTGCTTTGACTGTTACATTGGGAGTTACTCTACGTATTGCTTGGCGTAGAACAGATAGTGGATTTTTCTCCGTCTTTTGTTGAATATTTTTGATGGCTCGATAAAGAATTCGATAAGCCAATGATTTTTTCCCGTTTTTAAGAATACGGTTAACCACCATGTTAACTAATCGATTATGATAAATAGGATCGGATTTTGCAGTTTTTTTTTCTGCAGTACTTCGCCGTGACATGAGTGTGAAAAAGGTTCAAGAATCTATTTCATAAAGGCTGCAAATCATTTATTTTGGCTTTTTGACTCCATATTGTAGGGTGGATCTCTAAAGGTATGAAAGATCTCCCTCCAAACCGTACATACGACTTTCGTCGAATACGGCTTTCCACATGATTCTATCTGCATAGATGAGATATATTCTTTATGCATATAATTCTGTTTACTCACTCTCGATTGAGTATCCGTTCCCTTTCTTTCTTTTGCTATGATTGGAAATCCTGTATTTTACATATCTATACCATCAAGTCCTTAGGTTTACAAAATAGTGTATAAAAAAAGTGTTTCAAATCATTGCTATTTGACTCGAACCTGTTCTAAAAAGGTCAAGGTATTTTGAATTTTCTGTTGAAACAATCAGGGAAAACTTCGAAAATGATTTCGATATTGAACCTTGGACATATAATAGTTCCAAATCTCCTGAAAAAGAGGATCGTTTGTTTTACGGTAGCCTGCTCTAGTCCCCTTACAAAACGTTCGTTATTAGGTTAGCCATATACTTCACATGTTCCTAGCAATTAACATGGCATCATCATGAAATGATACAAGTCTTAGATAAGTAAGAATATACAACGCACTAGAACGCCCTTGTTGACGATCTTTTACTTCGGCAGCATCTAGGGTTCCTCGAACAATGTGATATCTCACACCGGGTAAATCTTTAACCCTTCCTCCTCTTACTAATACTACAGAATGTTCTTGTAAATTATGGTCAATACCAGGTATATAAGCAGTGATTTCAAATCCAGAAGTTAATCGTACTCTGGCAACTTTACGTAAGGCAGAGTTTGGTTTTTTGGGGGTGATAGTGGAAAAGTTGACAGATAAGTTGTCTTCACTGTCACTCTACAAAACCGTACATGAGATTTGCACCTCATACGGCTTCTCGTTCAATTTTTTCGAAGTAGGATAGATTGGATTCTTTTCATTGTTCGAGAATCTTCATATTCCCTTCCTTCATGCATTATGTCTAAAAGAGTCACTGGAACCAATTGAGTCAAACACGTTTTCGTGTTCTAACAAAAAACTACTGAATCATATTTTTTGGTCAAAAAGATTATGCAAAATCTTCGGGATTTCCTCTTCCTTCTCTATTCCCATCCTATAAGTACAGCGTCTGAAGAAATACTCTTTTGTATGAATCGACATTATGAAATGCTAATTCCTTCTTGATATCTCGAAATATCATTCCTCCAAATACAAATTGGATTCGAAATTGACGGGTTAATGTGAGCTTATCCATGTGGTTATACACTGTTCGAATTCGAGCAGGAATCAATTTCATGAAAGATCTTGGCTTTCGTGCTTTGGTTGGGGTCGTCCAAGATCATTTCGATGACCTATGTTGAAGGATATATATATATATATCTGAGATATGATCTGATCGACTGCGTAAGGCCCGCGAATAGCAATCGATATGGCCGGGGAAAGTATACGGAAAAGGAAGTTCTTTTTGATCTGATTAGTCAATGATCTGGCCCGGTGAGTCCTTTCTCCTATGATGAACTGATGAACTGCTGGCACCAGTCCTATATCTTGTTTCTGTGGACCGGTGGAAAAGTGGGGGCTCAGCGGGAAGAAGATTGTACCACGAGAGAGCGAAGGGGTCAACCTGTTCCGAAGAGACAACATGGATTTTGGAAATGTAGTTTTACTCTCACATCGATCCAGATAAAGAAGTATTTCCATCCACGGAGGTCAATATTTGCTCGCTAGGCGAGAGGATATCAATGTATTTATATGAAGTAGTTAACAGTTGCATAGGGTCTTCTCTTTTCTTTTCTGTTCTGTAATGATGGATCCTGTACGTGTTCCTTAGAGCAAAAATTTGTTCATTTTTGGGGTCTCGAAGTGGAAACAAATCGGAACTTTTGAATGGAAAAAGAGATAAAAGTAGATCTTCTTTTTCGAAAACAGTAATATCCTGGGTGCAAGAATAAATTTTTGATCCGTATCATCTCTGTATAATCTTTACTCGATCCTGTTCTCCTTGTTCTTCCAACCAATCTTTGGTTCTTTCCGCACGCACTAGTGCTAGATCGGATCAAATATGTTTAACAAAATATTTGACATGTTCATGTCAAACTTGCTTGATCGAGATAGGTAAAATATTACTGATTTTACGGGACCATATGTTATGGTTCAAATCAGTAGGAAATCCTATTTTCGATAGGATTCACTCAGAATAGTATCCAATCTTTTCTTTCTCATTCTTTCTTTTCGTAGTAGTGTGAAAAGAAGGAAGGTTTGGCTTCAAGTTGTTCGAGAGAAAATAGTGGGATAGTGGTGTTGAGTCTCTCGACCCTTTGGTAAGTTATTATTCATAAGTCAGTTCTCCTTCCAGATGAAGGTAGGGAAGGGATATAACTCAGCGGTAGAGTGTCACCTTGACATGGTGGAAGTCATCAGTTCGAGCCTGATTATCCCTAAACCTAATGTGAGCCCTTCCATCAAACAAATTTTTGTTTTTTATCTTATAGCTCTCTTCACTCCAGAGGCTCGTGTCATTTACACGAGCTCTTTTTTATGGTATTTAATGATATTTATTTTACCTGTAATTGGGGTAAAGAATAAATGAAATGACCAAAATGGAGCTGGATATTTCAATTGGAAGATATGTAAATTGTCATAATGAACAAAAAGGGTTTCCGTTCATTTCATTCAATAAATATTGATCTTTATATCATGTGAGTTGAGTGGTTGATATGAGCGTTCCAATTATATTAAATCAAGATTAAATAATCTATTTATTCTATTCATTGGGATGAAAAAAAGAAGATCCTGGATAGTGAAATTGGAAGAGATCAAAAGTTATCAATTTCTATACAATCCATGGACCGAATCCAATTTAGTGAGATTTTTAATTCAAATCCTTTCGCACCGGGAGCGCCTTCTAAAGCTCTTTGACCTTAGAATTCTCAGTACGTTGCTTTTACGCGATCTACGTAAAAGCAATCCATATTTTTTGGTCAAAGGTATAGTAGTACTTACATTATCGGTCCTCACATATCACTTCAATTATAAAAGTAGTATGATTAATAGAAAAAATTTCTATTTGATGAAACTATTTCCTATACATATAAACGTTATGGAACTTGGAAATGAAACATCGGAAGAATATTTAAAACCTTTCACTCAAAATTGGTTGATACTTCCGCATCTTTTCCTGTCTTTCCAATTGAAAAGATCTTACAATCAATCCATAGAACATTCTGATCCCATTAAATTCAATTCAGGATATGACAGGAACATGAACAAGAAGGATTAGAAAGATATTCCCTCGATATCGATCGTTATATGAATATATTCTATAAAATGGATGATAATATATAATGGATGATAATATATAATGGAAATTGAACTTTCAATTTCCATTGGTAGATTCTCATCTATTTCAATTTCTTTTGCGTTTTCGTCGAGAGAATGGATTGATTCAATTTGCAGCATATTCCGATAAAGAATATGTTGAGTTCTCCACGAGAGAAATGAATAAATGAAATACAGAAGATGTCTTTCACATCACAATATATGAATTAAACCCATTGTTCCTTATGGCAGTTCCAAAAAAACGTACTTCTAGATCCAAGAAAAAAATTCGTAAAAATGTTCGGAAGGGAAAAGCATATCGGGCCGCAATAAAAGCTTTTTCTTTAGCTAAGTCTATCTCCACCGGTCATTCGAAAAGTTTTTATTGCATAGCCAATGATGATTCCTCTGGATCATCCGAATCAAAATTGACATCAATTGATTTGGATGATCCGTAGCACAACACGAGCGAATATACGACACCACCCTCCAGGACCCTGGAGAACGGTGATGCGAAAGAAATCATTTTCTTCGGGTACTCCCAAGGGTGGTCGTACGAAAGGGACACGGTCATTAATTAGTTCCACTACAGTACTTCCCTTCAGCCAATCTGGAGAAATGGGGAATTTATCCACTATTCCTCTATCCATTCCGCCTTCCCACTGGAAAGGGATTAGAGTTCATCATTTTTTGTAAGGATCCTGAACGAACTTCAGCATTACCATTATGCTACATTTCCGGTAGCTCAACCTTATAAACATCCCCATCCATTCCGATCCGAAACTAGGATCAAAACGATTTCTTATTTCTTATAAATAATGGCACAGAACCTACGGAATAATGCATGGGAATGATATTATTTCATTATGGAATCACTCGTGCATTTCGTAATAGATACAGGTTTTTGCTCTATGGCGAATAATTACTAGTTCGTAGTTTCAAATATCTAAATTCATCCTTCTTCTGCTTCTGCTCCTCCCAATGATTCATCTCCTTATTGGGTCTGAACCCATTCTTTCCCTCCTTTATGGTTGGATAGAAAAGAGTGAGTGCTAAATCCTTTAGGAGAACTAAAAGGAATCCTCTTTCTTCGTATCTCTACCATTTATAATGCGTAATGCCCAAACCATTGTGGCAGAGATACATGAGCTGACAAAAATATAGATGCGTAATCTAGTGCAATTTTTTATCCTATGGATTAAACCCCTTTCTACATCTCAGTAGCTCAAAATAGGATCAATTCATTAATAAGCAGCCTGTATATAGTACTATTAGTTCGTATGTAATATTATTGCGAGCTATCAATATATTTGGATGTCTCCTCTCAAATTGAAAAGTCCAACAGGATATTGGAGAATAATCATACGGGAGATCTCAGAAAAATGGTTTCGTTCTAGATATGTATATGATCAAATAATTCAGATTGGAAAGTGATGATATAACCATGTATCTCTCTTTCTTGTTTGGAATCTAGCTGCTCCGATTCTTCCCATCGTGAGCGAAAATTGACAGATATTCTTTGTTCGATAAGGCATGTTACTATTTCCCCATTCTCTTTCGGAGCAGCGGGATCTGAACCCACGACCTCCATCACCCCAAGATGGCACGCTACCAAGCTGCGCCATGCTCCGTTATAACCATTAACCAACATAAATTTGATTCAAATGTCAATGCTCGAACTTCTATTTTATTTGGACATCTGTTATAATCACAGATTACTCCCTCTGCTAGACACGTTCCATAACATTGACGATCTGGTGTAAATAAGCTAGTATGGTCCCTACGAAGCCGCCATGGTGAAATTGGTAGACACGCTGCTCTTAGGAAGCAGTGCGAGAGCATCTCGGTTCAAATCCGAGTGGCGGCATTTTTCCAGGAAGATCTCATCAATCACTTCTTCCTATGTAGCAATATCTGTTCAATCTATTTCCATTGTGATAGATCAATCCTATCTTTTCATCATAGATCTCATTCGGGAATAAAATGAATAAATGGGTTTGATTATGATATTCATAACTTTAGAACATATATTGGCTCACATCTCTTTTTCTCTCATTTTGGTTGTCACTCTCATTTATTGGGGAACCTTAGTTTATCGAATTGAAGGACTAAGTAGTTCGGGAGGAAAGGGCATGATAGTTACTTTTCTTTGTACAACGGGATTATTAATTACTCGTTGGCTTTATTCGGGACATTTACCGTTGAGTAATTTGTATGAATCATTCATGTTCCTTTCCTGGAGTTCATCCGTGCTCCATATAGTTCTAGAAGTACGGAACCGGGATGATCGGTGGTTAGGTGCAATCACCGCGCCAAGTGCTATGTTAACTCATGGTTTTGCTACTTTAGGTCTTCCGGAGGAAATGCAACGATCCGGAATGTTAGTACCCGCGCTACAATCTCATTGGTCAATGATGCATGTAAGTATGATATTGTTCAGCTATGCAACCCTTTTATGTGGATCCCTAGCATCAATAGCTCTTCTAGTGATTATGTCCGGAGTAAATAGACAGGTTCTTTTTGGTGCGATGGACAATTTCTTTTCCCGATCCATTCTTCCCAATGAAAAATTTTATTCACATGAAAAACAAAAAAGTGATTTGCAATACACTTTTGATTTTTCATCAACGAATTATCGTAAATGTCAATTGATTAAACAATTAGATCATTGGAGTTATCGTGCGATTGGTCCCGGTTTTTCTCTTTCAACCATAGGTACTCTTTCTGGAGCAATATGGGCCAATGAAGCATGGGGATCTTATTGGAGCTGGGATCCAAAAGAGACTTGGGCATTAATTACTTGGACCATATTCGCAATCTATCTGCATACTAGAATGAATAAGGGTTGGCAGGGTGAGGAACCGGCAATTGTGGCTTCTTTAGGATTTTCTATAGTTTGGATCCGTTATTTGGGGGTCGATCTATTAGGAATAGGGTTACACAGCTATGGATGGTTGGAACCATAAATGGACCGAATTCCCGGAGGGAAAAAGAAGGATAGATTCGATCCAGTTCCTTTATGTAAGTGATAAGTGACATCAATAACTGGTCCAAGTTATTTCAAAGATTGATTATAGAATGATGGAATCACTACTTGAAATAACTTGAACTATATTTTCTCAAAATAAAAGAGAAATAATTTCATTTTTGATTCGCTCCATTCCATTCATTTCTCAAAAGAGAATTGGATCCTATTAATTCTATTATATAGATAAGAATCTATTCGGAAAGTACAAAAATAAATTTTTGCCATTCATTTCATGGATGGAAGGATCGAGATGAGCTAACTTCTATCCAATAATCTGATAGAAAGAGAACTGGACCGGGATAAGCACCAATACCTATTATTGGTAGAAAGAGACAGATCAGGATTAAAATATCTCTTGGTCCAGAATCCGTTAAATAAGGGTTCGTCACATTTTCAACTTATATAGAATATTCGACGTAACATAGACAACAAGTGGATGGGAGTGAATATCGTTACAATTGCCGCTATTGCAGTACCAATGATTCGATTTTCAAGGTCGAAGAAGATTGATTTATAAACAGTCATTTTTCTCGGGAAGAAAATCTCATAGATTCTGCCATAAAACCACTGATTTCCGGTAACGCAAGAGAAGCCATTGAAAAACTACCGGATATAGTATTTTAGCTATTAGTATAGCCCTACCATTTATTTCATCAAGAAGAAGAAATGTATCCTATCGTCACTTGTTCCCGCTAAGAATGAAAATGCCGCACCAATGGATTAATGAAATATCATTTGAAAATGGATCCATTGAGACCTGTATCTGCCATGGAACCAATAATGAAAAATCCCATATGAGATAGTGAAGACTATCCTCCTTTTCCAATTCTGTTGACCCAGAGATGTTGGAGCTGCATAGACGATTTGAACCGCTCCTATCATTACCAACCACAGCAAAAAGAAATATAAAATGAGCATGAGGTAGCAATTCCATGTTCGGATTAACCCATATCCTCCCATTTTAAATGGAACTCCGGCTATTGAAGCATACATGTACTATAATGCGCTTGCCCATGAGTATCAGGTAACCAGGTATGTAAGGAAAAAATTGGCGATTTGATTGCATAAGTGATGAAGAACCCTAAATAGAATACTATTTCCAGTAGTACGGAATACTATTTATTATCCAATATTACTATTTATTATCCAATATTCCTGAACCTAATGTTGGTCTATCAGATCCCTAGAGACCCATACTTCAAGCTCTGATTAGGGGAAAGATAGAACACTCGCAGTGTACGAAATGAACTTTGTGTCCAAATATAAACGTCTTTCCCTCCCCCCGTACGGATAGAAGTGGGTGAACGGAAATTGATTCCAGCTCCCGCATAGGAAAGAAAAGCATAATATCTCGAGAAGCAAATGATCCTAATTGGCCACTGTACATTGCATAACATCAGTAAATGTAACGATCGAAGATTTGAAGTAACTGGCCAAGCAACTGAAATGGCAAAAGTGGTAAAAAATCCCGTCAAATAGATCCAATGGAAAGTCCGCCAATTCCCAATCTCCAATGAAAATCAATAAAATCTATCCAGTTAGACTCTTTTTTCTTTCAATTGGATCAATGAATTATCGAATTGGAAATGGTAACGGACGGAATGTATAGGTAATGAAAAGGAGTTCTTACCTAGAGTATATCATCGAATCAGCTCATTCCTTCCCGCTATGGGTGGGCAAATAATGGGATTAAGGAACCTGCAGATATGGGCAAACTAACAAATCATTGTTGATCGAGCCAGGGTAATTCACTTATTATAGAAGATACTTTCCATCTCTCTATAAAAACCCATACTTGATCCAAGATCTCAAGTATGGGTTTTTATCAGTGGAGAAAAAAAAAAAAAAAAAAGAATGAAAGAAATATGAGATGGATTTAACCTTTTTTATTGTGCATATTGATTAGTAAGCTAGACCCATACTGCGCGTTGTCTCATGCCATAAATAAACACGTACACTCAAGAAATCTGTTGGACAAGCGGATTCGCACCGCTTACAACCTGCGCAGTCTTCTGTTCTTGGAGCAGAAGCAATTTGCTTAGCTTTACATCCTTCCCAAGGTATCATTTCCAATACATCTGTGGGACAAGCTCGTACGCATTGGGTACAACCAATACATGTATCATAAATTTTGACCGAATGTGCCATTGGATCTCCATTAGTTAGTAAAAAGTTTTCATTTGATAAGATCATATATAGCCAAATCTTCTAATATATGCCCAATAAAGATGGCTAATAACGGGATATTATGAATATAAAAGAATCAATAATTGTACTATCAATTCTATTTGGAACCAATATGTTAAGATTCTGTATTTTTTCAATGGGACAAAGATATTTTGATCATTTCGATCCCTCTAGATCACCCCGAATAAGGTCCAATCATGATAGGTAATTTTCATAATGAGTTTGATATGGATCAATCATGTTTTTGATCGATCGTAATACTATAGAGATTTCGATTGATTCTAGTCATATAGAATAGATATATCTTCTGATATATACCCATAATCTTTTTGGATAGGAATAGATATACCGATTCGTAATCTATAGATTATATATACGATACTCTATCACCATTTCGACAAATGAAATTGATCGATACGAGTTGATTATATGATACGATGTCAGTAGGTGATTAAATAGCTGCTTCGGCGGCTGCAATAGCTATAACAAAGATCGATAAGATGTCCCCCCTTACTCGCCGACTATATTCTAAGATAACCCGAAAATGCTACTGGATTTGAATCGACTGCATGCAGTATTGGCGAAACATAAGTGCTCTAACCATGTTCCGACTCGTGACCAGATAAATACCAATAGATAATGAAGAAAGCACCTCGAACTCGAATAAGTGTATGCTCGAGCATAATAGATCAACTCCTTATACCTTTATCTTCTCAGATATAAAAGTTCTATTGAGTTTCTTATTTTCCATTATCTAATGATCCTTTTATTATAAGATCAGAAATAGAATGATACTTCTCATCATACTTACTAGAGGGACGAAAAATAGATCCAGGTGGATTCATTATGTGCGCGAGAATTTCCAATATTATGAGATCGCATTCACTAAAAAAAAGTGACCTTATCTACCTCTAGCATAATCACTCTGCTATAGCTAGCCCTTCGGGATACATATTTGCCGATCGATCTTTTCGACGCATTTACCGTTATTGCCTCTGCGAACATAGTAGCTAAATAATCCCATTGCGTTACATAGGGGAGATATTGGACTATTGTTCGGTTCTAAACAATTTGATCCCATCCCTCCCTATGTAAATAATCTGATAGAGGTTCAAAGTCAATAACATCTTTACCATCTAGCAATAAGTCGAAGAACATCCATTATCGATGGATAATGAGGACCAGGACCCATACTTACCATCAGGGGGTCTTTCAGCAAGCATGGTCATATGTCACCCCTCTCCGGTTCGTTTTATAAATGAGAACAAAAGAACGACTAATTAGGATCCGGGATCTCTAAAAATTGGATTGGAATTCAAAACTTCGAAATTAACGGGTTTTTAGCCCACGAATACCCAATTGACCGATTAAATCATCGTAACGAAGTTTATCCCTCTTGGAGAGATAAATCAGAAGTTGCTTACGTTTGCCCAAAATTTTCCACAAACCCCTTTGGGATGAATAGTCTCTTCCGTGCAATTGCAGATGCTGGGTAAGTCTTAGGACCCGATTGGTTAAATAAAATACCTGAGATTCAACAGATCCTCTCTTTTTATTGGGAATCAGAGACGAACTAATGGACAAATTCTTGATCATAAAAAACAAATTTTACCGGAGCTGAATAGAATTTTTTTTTTTTTCTCGAGTCAGAAAAAAGAATTAGATCCATTCTTTCATTTGCATAGTCCATATAATAATTCTGATTCGTTCCGACCATTTATTTCTATTGAAGAACAATTGGTCGGATTCTTTCTATCTTCTTGGAGGAACATTTGGTTTTGGACCTATGGCAAAATACGATAGGAGATGTAGAATCTTTTCACATCGCATTGATAAAACGGAACGAACAGATTGGTTCAATTTTGGCCCAGAAACTCCATTGAATCAATCTATTTGTTGTTGTTGTTGTTGTTGTTGACGAAAACGCAAAAAATCTATCAATTGAAAGTTAGGGGATACATACGTATTCTCAACATCGCGGATCGACTCCCATCATTTGTATTGAACCAATATCTATTCATACAAATAAGATCCTCTAATCGATAACTAGGCCAAAGAAAACGTTTAATTATTTGTGTTGTATCTACGCTAAGATGTTGGTCTCTTTCCATGAGTTCTTCGTCATTTTGTATGTCTTTTCCATTGGAAAATCCTACATGATCGTTCTCCGGATCAAACCGATTCAGGATTCGAAATTCTCTACGACGTTTTGGGAGCAAAAGATCTTCTAAATTGAGGGAACTCAAAATGTTTTTTCCATCCCCCAGAATTTTCCCGCGTTGCACAGATCCATCATAAAGATTTTCATCTATCCATTCCCGGGCTTTATTTGGAAACTTAAATGAAATACTTACGATTTTATACATCAGGAATTGGTCGTCCAGTATGCTTGATAAACGATATGGTTCGGGGATCACTATGTTTTTATCTTCCCATATTTCATTTCGATTGCTTACCTTTCTCGGAACATCCTCCCGAAGAATATTCTCTTCCCATATTTCCTTTTCATTGCTTACCTTTCTCGGAACATCCTCCCGAAGAATATTCTCTTCCCATATTTCCTTTTCATTGCTATCCCTTTCATTGCTATCCTTTTCATTGCTAGCCTTTTCATTGCTAGTCTTCTGAAGAAGAAGGAACATTAGATTCAGGTTAACATTTCCCTGGTGGATATTGGTCCAAAGATATTGGACCGGATCCTTAATTCCGCACATAACCCTGCAAACATCCGACAGCTTGAATATACTGTCTTCCCCTATACCTTCTACCGCTTTGTATTGAACAAAAACTTGATGAGTTTTTTTCTTTTCATCAGTTTTTTTCTTTCCATCAGTTTTTTGATCTTCTACTTTACCAGTTTTTTGATCTTCTACTTTACCAGTTTTTTGATCTTCTACTTTACCGGCTTTATCGTTCCGATTATGCTCTTTTCCTTTCTTTTTATGAACATGTGATCTAACACCTATTCCTTGTTCTGTTGTTTCCTTCCGTTCTTCTTCTTCCTCTATCTTTTTCCGGTCTCGTTCTTCTCGTAAAAACGATTTTTTTGGTACGTACTTCGATTCAGTGTCATATATATTTTTGATTCCCAAAAGGTCCGGGAATAACCATAATTTTAAATCTAATACGGATCCTCTCTTCTCGATTTCCGGAGAATCAATAATGCCAACATTGTCTCTTCGCGTCTCATCAATCCTCTGTTTATTCGTAAGAAGATCAGTCTTCTGCCTGTCAATCATTGTTGTATGATCGTAAGTACAAGAACGTATAGCATCGTAAATTTCAATAGTAGAACGAGGACCATTCATGATATTGAAATCGGTACCCTTCCAATCCTCCTCGATAATATCACGAATAAACTTTTCCCTGAGAATTCCTTCACGATCGGTGATATCGTGATCATCTGGTATATAAGGTTGTACTGGCGGCCCGTAAATATCCGAATCTTTTGTAGAATCGAGAATATCCGAATCTTTTGTAGAATCGAGAATATCCGAATCTTTTGTAGAATCGAGAATATCCGAATCTTTTGTAGAATCGAGAATATCCGAATCTTTTGTAGAATCGAGAATATCCGAATCTTTTGTAGAATCGAGAATATCTGAATCTTTTGTCAAATTGAGAATATCAAAATCTTTTGTAGAATTGAGAATATCAAAATCTTTTGTAGAATTGAGAATATCAAAATCTTTTGTAGAATTGAGATAACTATATGATAAGAGATCGTATCTGTAACGTTTGTTCATTTTCCGAAGTAGTCCCAAATAAGGTTCCATCACAGCTGCAAATATAGAATCTTTTTGTTGTTCATAGGGAATGAATTGTTCTTCATAGCACGTACATTGCTTACTTACTCCATTTCTCCAGTTCTGTGGGTTTATCCTAGACCATATCTCTGGGGATATGTTGTACCGGTCAAAACATCTCAACCATTGTTTCCAGTCATTCTCCTTCAGATCTTGTGGTTTCTCGTGATCCAATATTCTTTGTATATCTAATAATTCTTGGATCTTCTTCTTGATCAAGGGATATGATGTTTGGGCTCGGGATTTGAATAAATACTTTGAATAGGACCTGTTCATTGCCCTTATCTGCCATATCTTGTGAAATACATATGCTTGGGACATTGAGAACATGTTTCGATCAGGATTAATTTCAAAATCTTGTATTTTTTCGTTGATCAAATAGTAGTTGGTAATTTTACCTCTATTTATTCTTGAAATATCATTATTAATAATGAATATTTGTCCGTAAATTGTGGCTATATTCCCCGTGGATCGGATCCAAGCGGATCGAATCCAAAAATTGATATTTGACTCGAGGAAATGAATAAAACTTGGTAAAAGATATCGGTCCATTCTTTTGAGAAAAAGTTTCATTAATTTCATTGAATAGAACCTTTTTCGGATTAATTGGACACTTTTCTTTCGAAATCGACCAGGTATTCGCCGAATCTGAACCAATCGTTTTTTGAATGTTGATCCCAAACTCCCCTTCGATCCATTATTACTCTCTGAATCCACCAGAGACATTCCAGTTATAGGAGCGCTATTTATGATCTCGATAGATTTGATCCGCTCCTTCATTGTGGTCATCCGATCATCTGGATCTTTCACATTAATTGTTCGGGTTTCATATCCAAATGGATCATTCATTTCTGATGAATCATTTGCACTATCCATAGGGGTAGTCTCACTCAGTAATTTATTTTGTATCCGGTCATTCAGTTCACTTTTGTCTATATATCTAACTCGTGGAACGCGTCTTATTCCTGTAGATCCCATCAATCGTCTCTTCAATTTTTTGAAAAGAATCAATCCTTTTCTCAATTTTTGAAAGATGATCAACCCTCTCTTCAATTTTTTGAAGATCAATTCTTTGAAGATAGGTTGAAAAAATTCCGAAAAAGGTCCTAGCTGTGGGATTGGATCACCAAAAGGTATGTCAGTTTCAAATCCAAGGGTCGTTAAATAGCTCCAACGCAATTTTTTCTCGAATTGGAGTTCGGGGCTATGCCAAGGCTTCAAACGAAAAGGAAATAGAAGCTTTATCTGCATACCATTTCTTTTCCATTTGTCTGGGAATTCTGTTTCAGAATATTCGGTACCATCAGGAGCGCATTTGATATGCACTTCTCTCCTCATTTGTTCCCAATCTTTTGGAAATTCGGAGCCTTGAAATAATAATATACGACCAATATTTTTGGCTATTATAAGTGATGGTAATATTATACTTTTTCTAAGATTTGATTGAGCCACTAAAAATAAACCTCTTAAATAGTTCAATTCCGGCCACATTGTACATAAGGACTCAGCGAGTGTCGGACTGTGGGGGACCGGCTCCGATTCTTCTTCGTATCTCTGGATTTGCTCCCTAATTTCTTTAGGGATTCGTTCCATATTCACTCTATCAGAATCGGACGTGTCGTAATGATCTTTAGGATAAGTGGGTATTTCCTTTCTTACCAAAAAGAAAAAGGAATGTACATTCGGTTGCATCCTCTTCCATATCATAATTTTACGTCTTTGAGCACGTATGGATCCTTTGATTAAGTTCCGACGATAATCTGATTCGACAAAATAACGTTTCATAACTATTTCTCTGTCCCCAATATCAAAAGTCAGTGTACTTCTGACCTTTCTTGCACGAATGCTATTCGTTGTGATTGGAGTTGTGTCTACATCATCAGATTCATCCATCGTAACATTAGATGACCATCGAGGCACATGTTTCTGAATCTCTTTCATTTGGAGAGGTTCATTCAATAGTATTTCCCTGTAAAGGGTAAGAAAATCTTTCGTTTGCGTTGAATCATCCGTAGATACATTCCCACGAAAATTTCGTAGTATTGTCCACTCATGTTGCGCCAAAGACTCGAAAATAAAAATCTGTTCTGAAGTCACTTTCTGTTCCGTATTCGTAGTAAAAAGATCAAGAATCAATTCCCATTTTATGGTACCTGTGGGCGAAACGTTTCTACCGTCGATTTGGTTGTAAATATTCACCAAATAGTTTGTGTAGATCCGTTCATTACATGAAGCTATTTCCGGTACGATATCTATATAGGCTACTCGAAAGGCTATTTCCAACCACAGAAAATGTATCAACGAATCATCATCTTTTGCATAGATCTCTTGGATCTGATCAGAAGTCATTTCCAACGAATCTTTTGGATAGATCAGGTTACCAAAAGAAGAATCTATATTTGAAGAATCTATATTTGAAGAATCTATATTTGACAAAGACTCTTCAAATATCTTCTTCCTTGCTTGATTTGCAATTATTCGTTCTGCTAATAGATAGAGCCGTTTCGAAATAGGTTCAACTTTTCCTCTTTCCGATGATTTAGTGATCGGAACAAGCGAACGAACAGTATCTGTAGGTAAGGGTTCCCAGGGTAGTCGAAAGCTTTCGTGTTCCAATTCCTGCCAACGATGAGATATATGGTACCCATACCCAAATTGATCATTTTGGTATCCCTCTTTACAGTCTTTCATAGATACCTCTACAAAATCCGAAAGATTAGAAATGATCGAATCGTTCAGCATTCGGGGGGACTCGAGTTGGTTTATTGTTCCACGGAATGCCCCATTAAGGAATGGATCATACATTTCAATAAAAGAATCTCCCTGAGAATTGGAGAATTCCACTCTCCTTTCGATAACATTTTCAGCAGGAGATCCATTGCTTAGAGCTTTCACTCGATCCGAAAATTCATTCCCTAAAAAATCTCTTCTTCTTTTCATGGTATGGATCCATCTATGATAAGGATCCTCAGATGAGCAAGAAGTATCTAAAAGATCTCTATATTTTCCGAGCTTTTCCCCAAGGACCAATACACTAGGTAAAAACGTAAAAGAGATTCTTTGTTTTCCATCACTCGAATATGTGCCAAAAAAATATTGAGATACTTCGGTCCTCACAGGACCTAGGCGAGTAAATGGGCTATTCCCGATATATCGTATCGGCCGATAAGCTCTATTATGATCAAAGAACATAATGGGCCATGGTTGCTTGAACCATGATAATGGTTCTTCTTTCGGAAGTCCTTTCAATTTTTTCGGATCTATAGCCATAGCCGCAAAGCTGTCATTTTCATCTATAGCCATAGCCACAGAGCTTTCATTTTCATCTTCATCTATAGCCATAGCCACATCTTTATCTCTAGCCATAGCCACAGAGCGGTCATCTTCATCTCTAACCATAGCCACAAAGCTGTCATCTTCATCTCTAGTCATAACCACAGAACGGTCATCTTCATCTCTAGCCATAGTAACAGAGCGGTCATCTTCATCTCTAGCCATAACCACAGAGCCGTCATCTTTGTCACCGATGTCATCATTTTTGCTTTTAAGAAAAAGTAATGGGGCCCTACCTAAATAGAATGAACAATAAGAAAGAAGAAGTAGACTAAAGGTCCGATGGATATAACGTCTTAATCTAGTATAATCAATAGGTGAATTACGTTCTATACGGAAAGAGACCAATTTTGTCAAAATGATGAATAGAATATTACCACCCAACCAACCGCAAAAACCACTTATAATAAACGATATATTATTGCTGTAACGAAAAAGAAAGAGGTTCACTAGTCTTGTTAATACGGGATTTGCTAAAAGAATGGGATTAAACAATTGAAGAATTAGACCACCCATAAATAGACTTAGAATTTTTGGATTGTTGATCGAATTCATGGGGTGCGGAGATTCAGAACTTGAAGGTTCTTTGTTAATTTGATTAAAACGAAAGAACATATATGGTACGACTAATAAAGTTATTGCGTGAGGTTTCCACAACGCTGCATAGATGGGCGAATAGTACATGGACAAAAAGACTATTAATTGTCCCGTAATAGAACCACTTATAGCTATAATACCATAGATAGGTTCTCCCAAAAAGAAAGATCTCATCGAATAGATTTTAGAGGGACCAAAAGGCAATGTAGCGAGAAATCCATAATATAGCCCAAATAAAATGATCGGACCTGAGACTTCTACCCATGATGATAATGGATCCCATAGTAGACCAAGTACTCTTATCATATCGAAACTCCTTGTTGATTGAAAATTAAGAATGAGAAACAGGAATAGAATTAATAGATCTGGTATCCCCCATATATATATGGGAGATACAGATAGGAATAGTCATCATTTTATACATCCATAAATTCGATTTAACAGAATAGATTCCAATATCTAACATATAGAAGATTTATAATATATATTATAACATAACATCTGGATATATGCATATGCTATTAATAAATATATTCTCTGTTAGCTTATCTAGGAGTACTGGTATAGAACTCGTTGTTCTTTCTGACCAGGGTGGTCCTATCCAAGTTATCTAAATTTTCGTTACGTCGTAGAGGGCGGGTAACCAATTCAAGTACATCTCTTGCATTGGCAAATCCATGAATCTGGGCAAAAGTAAATTCAACTGACCATTTAGTATCAATTCCTCTCGCCCCTAACGGGTTAGCATGAGCCATTCCGGTGATGGCTAAGTCGGGTTGTAGCTCGCGCATACGTCGTATCTGATTCGAATTGTCTGGTTTCTCCACAATTCGTGGGATTGGTATACACATTTTTATACATGTATCTTTTAAAAGTGCTAATTCAGCAGCTTGATACCGTTTATCCATATATGGAATACCAATTTCATAAACGATCATACCACATCTGATTAAGAATCTTGCTAGAGATATTTCTAGCAAATTATCTCCCATGAAAAAGACAGATTTTCCGCGTACCAAATCAAGATAATCTTTTAAACTCTCCCATATCCGTTCCTCTCTTTCCTCCAGACTCTGGGTCTCAATACCAAATACAGGACAAATCCTTTCGATCCAAGCACGCGTTCCGTCCGGACCAATAGGAAAAGGAGCTACGATTAATTCACATTTTTTTCGTCTTATCAAAGTTGTTGCTGTACGACCCAGAAAGGGGTTAACGCCACAAACATAAACTCCATCACCCAGTGATGGAAGATCGGCATATCTCTGAGCGGGCAACCAACCTGATACCTTGATGAATTGGCGTCTTAATTCTGTATCAAGTTGAGAGACCAAATTCGAGGGTAAAGACCCAAAAATAACTAAGGGAGGATGATTTGCATATTCCACCAATTTCTTTTCCTTCAGAAGAGGAAAAGGGAATAATTTTGTTTTTGTTATAGTTTCTTTTGATTCACCAATGGGGAATTCTTGTTCTGGACAACGATGTGCCATTACAGCTAACACAGTATCTTCCCCCTGAGTAAAAGCATAATCCAATCCATTTGCTCTTGCCACTAGAATTGGTATTCCAATTTCATATTCCAATTTGGGTGCCATACCTTCCAAATCCATTTTGATTATTTCTGTAGTACAAGTGCCTATCCATATGATCACGCTGGGGTCTCTATCTTTTCTTATCCGAATACAAAGCGTTTTCAATTCCTCATAATCGTTCAAATGGGCCGAGATATCTCCTTCTTCTAATTCCGCCATTGCATAGCGGGGTTCTGCAAAAATCATAACTCCAAGTGCATTTTGGAGAAAATAACCACATGTTTTTGTGCCCACTACCAAAAAGAAACTGTCTTCAATCTTTTGATACAACCAGGATACACAGCTAATAGGACAAAAAGTATGATAATTACCCGTTTCACATTCAAAAGTGATAGTTTCATCAATTTTGGCCGACATAATAGGAAGGGGAAGAATAAATGGCTGAGGATAAATAAGGAAAAGAAATAATGAATAAAAAGAATAATAAAAAGAAAGAATCAAATTTACAACGAATTGTGGATAAATTGTTGATTCTAAATCCTCGTAAACCCAAGTAAATTTTCCTGATTCTTTTTTTTCTGTCCCCCACCACCAATGGGATTTAGATAAAGATCAGAGAGTAAACTGAATAATTCCCGATCTGGAATCTCTTTTGGAACAATACCTTCTGGTTGGGACAATATTTGATCTGCTATGTCTAGATAATATTGACACACATAGTTAAGGGATGGTTCAAATCCAACCATTTCAAATAAGGTTTTACCCTTGACTCTGGAAACTCGGATATCCTCGATAATAGGTAATACTTCTATTACGGGCATTGGACAGGCTTCTACATATTTATTGATAAGATCTCTTCTAGATGTACGATTTCCAACCAAGCCTGCTAATCGGAGTGGATGTGTACGAGCTTTTTCCCTTATAGAGGCAGTAATACGATTAGCTGCAAATAATGCATCGAATCCATTATCTGTAATTATTACACAATAATCTGCATAGTTCAATGGAGCGGCAAAACCTCCACAGACCACGTCACCTAATACATCGAATAATATAATATCATATTCGTAAAATGCATTTAATTCTTTTAACAACTTTACAGTTTCTCCCACCACATATCCTCCACATCCGGCTCCTGCGGGTGGACCCCCTGCTTCCACACAATCAACCCCTCCATAACCCTTGTGAATTACATCTTCGGGCCAAATATCCTCATAATGATAATCCTTGGATTGTAAAGTATCTATAATTGTAGGTATTAGAAATCCTGTAAGAGTAAAAGTACTATCGTGTTTGGGATCACACCCAATCTGTAACACTTTTTGACCACGTCTCGCTAGGGCGACTGAGATATTACAACTAGTCGTTGATTTACCGATTCCGCCTTTCCCGTA